AGATATTTTCTGTTTCCTACTCACACGAGCCCATATCCTTGCTTTTCGATCAATCTCTAATTCTAATCTTCCTCCCCAATCAGATATTATGGTGCCGGTATAGACCGAAATTCCGTTATGGTCCAATTCTGACCGGTAATAGATACCGGGGCTTTGCAATATTTGACTGATCACAATTCTGTATAGTCCATTTACTATAGAAGTTCCCAGGGAATTCATTAGAGGAATATTTCCAATAAAAATTGTTTGTTCTTGCATATCCCTACGGGTTTTCCAAATTAATCCTGCGGATACGTATAATTCAGAAGAATATGTGAGTGATTCATATACAGCATCTCTTTCTTTTATCAATGGTTCTACCAATTTATATGTTTCCACAAATAATTGAAATTCAATTTCTTGATCTGTATCTTCAATTTTTGGAAACTTAGAAAGTTCTTCTGTTAAGCCATGATCAATGAACCTACAAAACCCTTCAAATTGTATCTGATTAAACCCAGGTATTGTAGACATTCTCTCATTTCCACCCCCAAGCATTTTATTTATTTCCCATTTATAAAAAAAAATCCCATTATTTGCTTATTCATCATCAAATGGATCGATCTAGCAATGATGGAATTTATATTATGTTTACTGAATCACATGAAATTTTACCTAACTCCATAGGTGTAATAGATGTAATGCATGAAATACATATGAACGTAGGAATAAAGAGACTTTGATACTCAAATTGGAATTTGCAACAACTACAAATGAAATACAAAGGAATTGGTAAATTCTATTTAGACTTATGGAGTTTTGTATAGAATATCTATATCAAAACAAAAGTGAGTCAATTTCTACCATTATTATGATATTCCAATCCGATTGGGTACTATAAATAGATTCGGGATTTGATCTGCAGAAACAATATAGAATTTTTTTGTATTTTTTTAACAACATGGAACTTTTTCGTGGATTCCACTGTTAAAAAAAAAAATTGTAAAAATGGAATTCCGAAAATTTCCTATAGGCATCTTATATAGATAAGATACCCAATTAGATTTAGATAATAGTAATCGTTTATGTTCTGGGGTTTACATATACTCATAATCGCTATTATAATTTTAATTAAGAAGGATTTTTTTATGGTTATGGAAACGAATCAATACGGATTAGTAATGATTAGTTATCTATCAATTTTGATTTAGTTAGATAAGGTATCAATTTGGGGATTTTTTTCTTATATCATTAGGGAAACCTAATTTTCAATTTAAATCCAAGAATCATTTATGAATTCACAGTCAATAGTTAAAGTTAACGGTTCCCATTTGTCCTGAATTTTTTCTTTTGTGACCGAAAATCCCCATTTGATTTTTTATTTTCTTTCAATAGAAAAAGAAAGCAAAGTTTTTCGGTTTTTAGTTTTAGATATTGTGTGTTGTAAGATACTATCAATCGAAGAGATAGAGCCAATCCAATATTTTGTATCGTTTTGGCGGCATGGCCGAGCGGTAAGGCGGGGGACTGCAAATCCCTTTTTCCCCAGTTCAAATCCGGGTGCCGCCTCATCAACAAACAAAAGAATCGAAATACCTTCTTATGTTTTGCTGATATAACTTTATCATTTTTTTTTTCCAGCAGAAGTAAGCGGAAGAAAAAGCCTCTTTAGATTTGCTTGATTCTAAGCATCGTTGGGGTTCTCTAAAATGCTATAAATCCTTGCGTCTAGGTTTCAAGAATTTAGTAGATTAATGAAAAATAATCGTTAAATCTTGATATGATAGCCCTTCGACTACTAATGTAGTGTCTACTGATTGGGTCTTGAATTAGGGAATCTAATTTCATTTTTAGTTACGGAAAGGAGGAAGATACTTTATATACGATATACGGACTCATGAAAGTATCTGAGTGCTCGAGCATTCAATCAATATTATATTGAATGGATAATTGGCTTTTTTTTATTTTCATCTTAAAAAAATAAATTCTTTCTTTTCGATAAGCTCTAGTCACGCATGTAATAGGCCATCCCATCTCCCGATTGTCTCTATGAAACAATCGGGAGACAGTAAAGATTAGATCAAATGAGAAAGGAATAATAGGGGTATGTGATAGATAGTGATCTATCTTGATTCTCTATTTTTAGACTTTTTACTTAATGTAATGAAATGCAGGGCAACAAAAGAAAGACTAGGTCTTATTATTCTTACATGTTACTAACACTCCTTTGATACTTCCAAGAGTTTCTCTGCCTCTTTTATTTATTTGTGCTTAATTTTTTCGCTTATACTAGAAATCATATAATAACTTGTTATAATTCTATTTTTGGATTGTTTCATCAATGGTGTTGTGCCCGAATCTCTTTTTGACTATGCGCTAGTGATTCCACTATTATTAGTGAATAATAATTATTAGTGAGCAATAATGGAATAATTCTTTTATATTCATAGAGATAGGGGACATAATTCACATGGATATGGTAAGTCTCGCTTGGGCTGCTTTAATGGTAGTCTTTACATTTTCTCTTTCACTCGTAGTATGGGGAAGAAGTGGACTCTAGAAGTACTACTAATTGAAGAATCAAACTGTATCAATTGTTTTTGTTTTATTTTATAGATCGTTCTGCAAAACTTTTTTTCTTTGATTTTTTTTTTAACAGTAAAAAAAAAAAGAGTTCTGTTATTATTATAAGTTTTTAAGTGGATACATACTTTCGACACGAAAGAACATAGACATAGTGGTTGTCCAATGAGATACTACGCATAATAATATACTACCTCATAATAAGATAGTACCTCGGGGTAGCCACCCACATATTACGTGCTTACCACTTGTTTTATTTATTATTATTAGTATTTTAGTTATTTTCAAAATAGGATTTATGCTTGTTTTATGGAACTCATTTCATATCATGGTTCAAACGTTAAAGATGGGGTTTGCTAATTCTTTTCGAAACGAAATCCGAAGATAAAAAGTTCCCACGGAACCGAACCCCTGGATCATCTGTCAACTGCTCAATCAATTACTTCTTTCGAATGCTAAAAAAGGATTAGTGGCCTTTCGATTATTTCATTTCAGATTCATTGGAATCAACATGAATTATGAAGCAAAGAAATAGAATTGGGCCACTATGTATATTATATTAACATTACATATATGTAATTGATATGATATTTCTATATAAATAGAAAGATATATATTGTAGATTCATCTATATTCAAATTGATCTATATTCAACCTCTATTTTTATACAGTACAATTTTATACACTTCAATAACAATAATAGATAGTATGGTAGAAGGATTCATATATTTCTTTCTACCATACTATCGGATCTCATAGAATACTTCTCTCGTAGAATACTGATAATTCTAGTCCGCCAATTTCATTTAAGACGCGAAATTTTCATACTTTTCATTTTTCTTATCTTCAAGCATTGATAAGAACTAAAAAGTCAAGGTTAATTCAAATTAATCACTTTGACTGATTGTTTTTACGTATATTATAAGTAAAAAGGCGGTAGGAACTAGAATGAACAGTGCAGTAGCAATAAATGCGAGAATATTTACTTCCATAATCTCATCGTTTCATTTTTTATTCGCAATAACTCGGGATTTAATCCCATAGAGATGATAAATGTTTCGCTTGTAAATTCAATGGGATGCATTGCATCTCGATGATATCGAATCGTATTAAAATATCATGAATAACAATATCGGAGCTATCAAATCGATTCATCGTCGAGAATTGAATAGTATAACATAGGAAGATCTTTTATCCATACCGAATTGAAACAAAATGGGATTCCTGATGCAATCAAGAATTTCTTTACTTTTTTTTATTTCTAATTTTTTGCATTCTTTCTTTTCTATAATCTACTGCCCTCTTGTCCAATGCAATCATCTGATGAAGTCTCATCAGACTACCTTTACCCTCACATTGGTTATAAACAAACTCAAGCAAACAATAGCACGGATATATTTTGCTTTAAGACGAAAAATTAGATCAAAGTTTACTATGTTCAATTTATTTTGTATCGTCCAAATTCCCTTTGTGTATGTGCTTCCCGGAAACGTATAGTACTCTATTCCATTACAAAAATCGGGCGTAATCAAAAAAGCTAGACCCAGTACGGTATTCCTTCGAATCCTGAATATGATGCTACCAATAATTGTGGTAATTCACATATGTCACATATGTCTTTCTCCCATCAATCAGTACTCGTTGAAGAAATTGAAATTCCCATATTTTTTTTGATGAAAAATGTGAAAAAAAAAGAGAGATCCCGTTTGGAATAAAATTCAGTTATCTTATTTGTTCTCTCTTTCACAGGAAAGGAAGAGATGAATTGATGTATTTTTTTATTGGATTGGGATTGGATCCATCGGGACTGACGGGGCTCGAACCCGCAGCTTCCGCCTTGACAGGGCGGTGCTCTGACCAATTGAACTACAATCCCAGGGAAATAAAGTGTACAACATATGTTGTTGATTTAATTTCCTTCAAACCTTTCTATGCAGATTTTTGATTCGAATTGTCATATTCTAACAGACAGAGACGCGAGTAATAGATTGATATGCGCGGAGACATGTACTTTAGTGAGAGGGGCATGGATTAATAGTCATTTTTTCGTTATTGTCAAATTGATTGATAATCAATCTGTCAATGAATAAAAAAAGAGTTTTTTTTTTATTCTTCCGTATCAAGTCAAGCATTTCTGTAGAAGGACAAATGGGTTATATCATTTTATGGTGGATCCGCGAATTATTGGGCCGAGCTGGATTTGAACCAGCGTAGACATATTGCCAACGAATTTACAGTCCGTCCCCATTAACCGCTCGGGCATCGACCCGGGAAGAATCAATTCCAAGCTTATTGATAATCCATGATCAACTTCCTTTCGTAGTACCCTACCCCCAGGGGAAGTCGAATCCCCGCTGCCTCCTTGAAAGAGAGATGTCCTGAACCACTAGACGATGGGGGCATACTTGCCCGACTGCCATCATACTATGATCATAGTA